AATTATTAATAGTAATAAGAGGTCGCATCCTAACTAGATTACCATCAATTGGATATGTTTTTTTCGAAAAAAAGGAATTCCTTTGATTATTATTCATTGGCGATAAAAAAAATGTATTTTTTCTCCCTTTAAGTCCTTTTTTGCCCCAAATGGATATTGAATAGAACGCATTATTTTTTTTGCCACTGTAGTTTTGAAAATTCACGTTCAAATGCCCTTCAAAAGTAAGTAAATACATCCGAAACATATAAAATGCAGTTAATCCTGCTGTAAAACAAGCTATTATTGCGAAAATAGGTGAATATAACCAACTATCATTAAGAATTTCGTCTTTGGACCAAAAACAAGCAAGGGGTGGAATACCACAAAGAGAAAGTGTACCTAATAAAAATGAAGTTTTTGTAATTGGCACATATTTTGTTAAACCGCCCATAAGAGCCATGTTCTGACTTTTATCTGGAGAATATCCAACAACAGTTTCCATTGAATGAATAATGGATCCAGCTCCTAAAAATAACAATGCTTTCGAATAGGCATGACTGATCAAATGAAATAAAGCAGCTCTATAAGATCCCATGCCTAAAGCTAACATAATATAACCCAATTGAGACATTGTAGAATAGGCCAAACTTCTTTTAATGTCTCGTTGAGCAAGAGCCAAAGTAGCTCCTAATAGTATTGTTATTATACCTACCAAAGAAATTATATTCAGTATATTTATATAAGGTATGGCTGTAAAAAGAGGAAAAAGTCGAGCTACAAGAAAAATTCCCGCTGCTACCATAGTAGCAGCATGGATAAGAGCTGAAATAGGAGTAGGGCCTTCCATGGCATCTGGTAACCATATATGAAGGGGGAATTGCGCCGATTTAGCAACCGCACCAACAAATAATAGTGAAGCACACAAAGTAAGAAATAAAGAATTGGTCCCATCATTATCAATCAAATTATTGGCTATTTCGAACAAATCCCGAAATTCAAAACTACCCGTTATCCAATAAAGACCTAAGATTCCTAAAAATAAACCAAAATCCCCTACACGATTCGTTACAAAGGCTTTTTGACAAGCACTTGCCACAAGGGGTCGCGTGAACCAAAAACCTATTAATAGATACGAACACATTCCAACAAATTCCCAAAAAATATAAATTTGTATCAAATTGGAACTAGTAACTAATCCCAGCATGGAAGCATTAGAAAAACTCATATAAGCAAAAAATCTCAAATAGCCTTGATCATGAGACATATAATTATCACTATAAATAAGAACCATTATTCCAACAGTAGTAATTAATATTAACATAATGGAAGTAAGCGGATCTATCAAATGGCCGAAATCTAAGGAAAAATCATTATTGATGGTCCAAGACCATACATATTGGTAGATAGGACTGCCATTTATTTGTTGAATAGACAGATCGGCTGAAAAAATCATAACGATACTTAGTAATAAAACACTAGAAAAAGCCCATATACGACGAATATTTTTTGTTGCCGCCGGAACAAGGAGAAGCCCTAACCCTATTGCTATAGGAACTGGAAGGGGAACGAAAGGTATGATCCACGCATATTGATATGTATGTTCCATAATAAAATTAAACTTTTTTTATTAATTGTAATTGTTTTGTTTAATTGTTTCCGATTCACCAGCTCTTATATATTTTGAAAGGAGCAAAAAAAATCAAGATATGAAAAAACTCAAATAGAAAATTGGAAATTCTTCCAAAATTGGAAATATTCAAATCAAATTCAAATAAAGAAGTTACAATCAGTCAAATGATAGGATTAAGTCAATGTTTAAAAGTTATTACTTAATATTACTTAATTATTACCTAAGATATTTATGAAGATACAGAATATTTATAATATTTTCAACCATTTATTATTACAATAATTTGGATCCATAGAACGGGGAAAATAAAAAAAAGTACTTTATTTTTATATGTATTCTATCATCCACCAATAACTCAACCCGAAAAAAAAAAGACCACACCACGTTATTTTCATTTTAATTAATTTGTTTGGAATCAGTATTCGGAATCATTAATTGAATTCGTTCTGAACTAGTTCGCGTTGTGAAACTGATTGGGTTGCTTATATTCCTTCCAATAAAACAACTTATGTTTGCAATAACCTATACGATATCCGTCAATTTGTTACTCGTCACTTCCATTCTTTGCGAACTGGAATAAAAAAATGGCTTTTTTTTTTTCATTTCGGACTGGGAATGAATTGAGAACAGAACGATCTAGTTGCAACTCTTCAATTCCATAAGAAACCGCACGAAAAGCCATTGCATTCTTAAAGCTAACACCGCCCCACACTACAGGTAATTATTATTGAACGTTCAATTCAAATAGCAATAAGAATTTGAATTATATTTGAAAATGTGTCCTCAAGATATTGCATTGAATTGACTCCTCCAATCTCGACGATTGAAGATGGATGGGCTATTATAATTTTGAGCAAGCCGCTATGGTGAAATCGGTAGACACGCTGCTCTTAGGAAGCAGTGCTAAAGCATCTCGGTTCGAGTCCGAGTGGCGGCATCTTATAAAAAATAAGAGTAAAATAAATACTCGAATAACTCCTATAATGTATAGGTATAGAATTAAATTATGGATTTCCATTCCAATGTTGGAGGACATCTTTTTTTTAGGATTTTTATGATATTTTTGACTTTAGAACATATATTAACTCACATTTCTTTATCGATTGTTTCCATTGTAATTACGATTTATTTGATGAACTTATTAATCTACGAAATCGTAGAACTATATGATTCGTCGGAAAAAGGAATGGTAGCTACTTTTGTTTGTATAACAGGATTATTAGTTATTCGTTGGATTTATTCGGGACATTTACCCTTAAGTGATTTATATGAATCATTAATGTTCCTTTCATGGAGTTTCTCAATTATTCATATGGTTTCCCATTTTAAGAACCATATGAATCATTTAAATGCAATAACTGCACCAAGTGTTGTTTTTACTCAAGGATTTGCTACTTCAGGTCTTTTAACTAAAATGCATCAATCCACAATATTAGTGCCTGCTCTACAATCACAGTGGTTAATGATGCATGTAAGTATGATGGTATTGAGCTATGCAGCTCTTCTGTGTGGATCATTATTATCGGTAGCTCTTCTAGTCATTACATTTCGAAAAAATCTGGATATTTTGGGTAAATATAAAAACAATAATTTACCGATTGGGCGATTTCCTTTTGACGAAATCCAATACGTGAATAAAATAAGCAATGTTTTACAAAACAATTGTTTTAGTTCGTTTCGAAATTTTCACAGGTATCAATTAATTCAGCAATTGGATTGTTGGAGTTCTCGGATTATTAGTCTCGGGTTTCTATTTTTAACCATAGGTATTCTTTCGGGAGCAGTATGGGCTAATGAAGCGTGGGGATCATATTGGAATTGGGACCCAAAAGAAACTTGGGCATTTATTACTTGGACAATATTCGCAATTTATTTACATACTAGAACAAATGAAAATTTGCAAGGCTCGAATTCTGCAATTGTCGCTTCTATGGGATTTTTTATAATTTGGATATGCTATTTTGGAGTAAACCTATTAGGAATAGGGCTACATAGTTATGGTTCGTTCACATTACCATATAATTGAGGAAAATACCTTACGAATACAATACACAATACATAGGAATAGCATATATAACGAAAGTTTTATGAGTTTTTGAGAACCATTTGAATAAAGTAGTGATTCAAACGGTTCTCAAAAACTACAAAAGTATCTGATTACAATTAATTACATTATTATGATTTTTTTTACTTTAAAAATAAAGAAGGAAAAAGAAGATTTATTTAGTTTTCATTGTACATTGTACAACGAACTATTATATGTCTTATTGATGTGATGAAAACTATCTATCTATAAAAGTAATTAGCTAGAATAGCTTCTACCTTGTCAATTGATAGTGAGAAAACGAAATCCGGATAAATACCAATACCTATTACGGGTAGAAAGAGACAGATTGAAACAAATAGTTCTCGTGGTCCAGAATCCAAAAAATGAGAATTTGGAGAATTAAATTGCTTGTATCCATAGAACATCTGGCGTAACATAGATACTGAATAAATAGGAGTTAATATCATTCCAATTGCCGCTACAAAAACGATTAGTATTTTAGGCATTAAAAGATATTTTTGGCTCGTTATTAGTCCAAAAAAAACTACCAATTCTGCAACAAAACCGCTCATTCCAGGCAATGCAAGTGAAGCCATCGAGAAGCTACTGAACATTGTAAATATTTTTGGCATTGGGATAGCTATTCCTCCCATTTCGTCAAGATAAACAAGACGTATTCTATCATAACTAGTTCCTGCTAAGAAAAAAAGTGCGGCACCAATAAATCCATGAGAGATCATTTGTAAAATGGCCCCATTGAGCCCTGTATCAGTTATTGAACCAATTCCTATAATTATGAAACCCATATGAGATACGGAGGAATAGGCAATTCTCTTTTTTAGATTGCGCTGACCGGGAGATGTTGAAGCTGCATAGATTATTTGAATTGTGCCTATTATCATCAACCAGGGAGAAAATATAGAATGAGCGTGGGGTAATAACTCCATATTGATCCGAACCAATCCATAGGCTCCCATTTTTAATAAGATTCCGGCTAAAAGCATACATGTACTGTAATGTGCTTCTCCATGGGTATCCGGTAACCATGTATGTAGAGGTATAATCGGCAATTTTACAGCATAAGCAATAAGAAACCCAAAATAGAATATTATTTCCAATGCCACAGGATATGATTGATTGGCTGATGTTTCAAAATTTAATGTTGGTTCATTGGAACCATATAAACCCATACCCAGAACTCCCATTAAGAGAAAAATAGAACCCCCTGCGGTGTACAAAATAAATTTTGTAGCTGAGTACAAACGGTTCTTCCCTCCCCACATGGATAGAAGTAGGTAGACAGGAATTAATTCTAATTCCCACATGATAAAAAAAAGTAAAAGATCCCGAGAAGAAAATGATCCTATTTGACCGCTGTACATTGCTAACATGAGAAAATGGAACAATCTCGAATCTCGAGTAACCGGCCAGGCCGCTAAAGTAGCTAAGGTAGTAATGAATCCCGTGAGTAAAATAGGTCCGATGGAAAGTCCATCGATTCCTAGTCTCCAGTGAAAATCAAAAAAATTGATCCATTTATAATCCTGTTCTAATTGGATTAATGGATCGTCCAATCGGAAATGATAACAGAATACATAAGCAGTTAGAAGTAGTTCTAATAGACATATACAAATAGTATACCATCTAATAACCTTATTTCCTCTATGAGGGAAAAATAAAATGAATGCACCTGCGAATATCGGCAAAACAACAATTATTGTTAACCAAGGAAAATCATTCGTGGTAAAGACGAGATACACTTTGACCAGAAAAACCCGTGCTCGAAAGAAAAAAAAATTATCGAGTACGGGTTTTTGTCGGTAAATAAAAAAAATGGATTCGAGTGAAATTTTCTGGAACGTATCAATAAGCTAGACCCATACTACGAGTTGTTTCATGCCATAAATAAACCCGGACACTCAAGAAATCCGTTGGACAGGCGGATTCACACCTTTTACAACCTACACAGTCTTCCGTTCTTGGAGCGGAAGCAATTTGCTTAGCTTTACATCCATCCCAGGGTATCATTTCTAATACATCCGTGGGGCAGGCACGTACACATTGGGTACACCCTATACATGTATCATAAATCTTTACTGAATGTGACATTGGATCTATAAATTTTTTTAACATCATAAATTTTCGATCTAGTATAAAGTAGTAAATGAATTTTATATTCTAGACACCAGACGAATCAATGATTTAGATTTACCAGAATCAATCTAGTTCTGGATCTGCTCATGAAAGAGTACCAAGATACTTTAATTTATCACATTTTAGCAAACAGCACCATACATAGGCTTATGTCGCACATACCAATTTCAACTGGCGAATATTCTAGATTTTTCTTTATATATATATTATTTATTCAACAAATTCGATTGATTGATACGAGTTGATTTTCTGTTACGATGAATTGACGAAACAATAGCTAATCCAATAGCTGCTTCAGCAGCTGCAATTGCTATAACAAAAATGGCGAAAATGTCTCCTTTTAATTGGCGATTATCAAATAAATCAGAAAATGTTACTAAATTTATATTAACTGCATTCAGTATAAGCTCAAGACACATAAGCGCTCGAACCATATTTCGACTTGTAATCAATCCATAAATACCGGTGGATAATAAAAAGGCACCCAAACCAAGTACATGTTCGAGCATCATTGACCAACTCCTCATCAATCTCGATTCATTTCAATATGAACAATAAATAGAATTTAAAGAAAAGAACAAGTCCCTATTATATTAAATTATTATTATAATTCTTTTTTTTTTATTATTTTTTTTATAATTATTTAGTACTGACGGGCCATAGCAATTGCACCTATCAAGGCAACTAAAAGAATTATCGAAATAAGTTCAAATGGAAGAAAAAAATCTGTTGATAAATGAATCCCAATTTGTTGACCATTATTTATCAAGTCTTGTTCTATAATCTGGTTTGATCTTGTAGTCCAAACAATCCCGTACCATGACGTATCTGGGATAGTAGTAATTAGTGAAACAAAAATACTTGTACAAACCAGTGAAGTGACTCCGTCTCCAACGGCCCAAAGATGGAAATCTTTGTAATATTCTGAACCATTCATGAACATCACAGCAAATACAATTAATACATTTATTGCTCCCACATAAATAAGTAGCTGCGCAGCAGCTACAAAGTGGGAGTTCGATGGAATATGGAATAAGGATGTACAAACAAGAACTAATCCCAATGAAAAAGCAGAAAAAATTGGATTGGTAAGTAATACCACTCCTAGACTTCCCACTATAAGACCCAATCCCAAAAAAACTAAAAGAAAATCATGTATTGGTCCAGGTAAATCCATTCTATGTAAAATAAGAGATAAATTTTAAGTCGAAATTTTTCATAACCCTATTGAATTGATCAAACCAGAAGAAGTTACCCTATTTTTTTGATACGTTCCTAATGAAATCTAATGGGGTGTGGGTTGATATAGATACACTTATTAGTTGAGTGATTGAATACCATTTCTCTATCCGAAAGTTTCGTTCGAAATTAATCTATTTTTTTTTATTTTATTAACTATTTATATATATATATATGTATAGTATATATGAATCCATTTTGAATCCAAAGCAATTCATTATTCTCAGCACTCCATAGTTGTTCAAATTTGAGTTATTGACCAAGCAAGATGAAAGAAGCTGTGCTACTTTAGCTTTAGATCAAAACTAAATCTTAGTATTAGTAATTGGTAATTGTTCTTGAATCAAGTGGTTTACCCACGGCTTTTTTGGTTTGAGTCGAATTCATAATTGTTCTAATTGTGTAATCGCCGATTACTGACATTGGCAACCGACCCAAAGCAATTTGATTATAATTCAACTCGTGACGATCATAAGTAGAAAGTTCATATTCTTCAGTCATTGATAAACAATTCGTTGGACAATACTCAACACAGTTACCACAAAATATACAGATTCCGAAATCAATACTGTAATTAAGCAATCGTTTCTTTCGAATAGAAGTTTCCAATTTCCAATCAACAACGGGTAGATCTATAGGACATACCCGAACACATACTTCACAAGCAATGCATTTATCAAATTCAAAGTGGATTCGACCACGGAAACGTTCCGAGGTGATCAATTTTTCATAAGGATATTGAATAGTTACAGGTAAACGATTTGCATGGGATAAGGTAATCATAAAACTTTGACCGATATACCTTGCAGCCCGTACTGTTTGTTGGCCATAATTCATGAACCCAGTTACCATGGGGAACATATCGTGAATATCTATGAATAATTTTATGTTTCTTTCTCTTGTTTGAGAAAAGTTATGAATCTAGAATAGGCTGTGCCTTTACAGTGAAAAGAGTTGGGAAGAGGTTGTCAATAATAGATTACCTAAAGAAATAGGTAAAAGAAATTTCCACCCAAGATTTAATAGTTGGTCCATTCTCATTCTAGGTAAAGTCCATCTTGTTGTGATAGGAATGAACAGGAACAAATAAGCTTTAGCTAGTGTAATAAAGATATCAATGGTCGTTCCAAAGACCCCACCCACTTCATTTATTCCGAAAAGCTCAGGACTTAATATGTACGGAATAGAGAGATTCCAGCCGCCCAAGTAAAGAATTGTTACAAATAATGAAGAAACTAGTAGATTTAGATAGGAAGCAACATAAAATAAACCAAATTTTATACCTGAATATTCGGTTTGATAACCTGCTACTAATTCTTCCTCCGCTTCTGGTAAATCAAAAGGTAATCTCTCGCATTCTGCTAGGGAAGAAATTAAAAAAACAGTAAAACCTATAGGCTGGCGCCACAGATTCCAACCCCAAAAACCATATTTTGACTGCGCCTCGACTATATCAACTGTACTTGAACTGTTAGATAATCATAGTCGGTGATAACATCACTATTCCCATCGCTATTGCAAAACCGTACATGAGACTTAAGCCTCATACGGCTCCTCGATGGCCACAAATAAATCTAAGGACTGGTTCAATATTATCTCGATATACTTTACTTATCTTGTAGGGTCGATAGAGTAAAGATACATCGAAGAGTCCAAAATTAGACCAATGCAATTCTGTCTGCTATAATAAAACAAATGCTTCTGAATTGATCTCATTCTTTATAATTAAAATTTTTTGTTCAGTAATAACTTAATACTTCAATAAAATACTCGTTGTATCACGTTGTTTCAATAGAAATTTCTACTTATTTTATTTCTTTTAATTACGACAAAGAATTAGACATTCTATTATATTAGTTCATGAATCATGAGAAAAATTCTATCTGTATTAATATTAATCTGAATAAAAATAAATAAATAAAGGATTACTTCGTTCCTGATAGTAATTTGTTTAATCCGTGGGTAGGAACATACTCTGGATCGGGATCATGGGAAAGTACTGCTTGATCATTTCTACTAACTTAAAGCCCCGTTAGGATTCCTTTTATGCAGAAATATCCCTTTGTATAATTTACTTACATTATCTCTATTACTAATCCTTTGTGTACCTTGGTATTCCTAACCATCCACTCGTTTTTATTCGATCTCCGGTATGGTAATACATACAATAATAAAAACTCCATACAGTTTTTCTTTTGTACCCGCTTCAAACTATGATGACTAATCAACCAATCTGGCTTGGGGTAACCCGTTTATACTATTTATATTTACGTCTGCTTAACTCTTGTACCTAGGTAATGAGACTCAATCTTTTTACTGCCAATTTCTAAGCTGTTTTCTTTCACTCATATAACTATCTGGTTTAGCGCATTGCTCCTAATGTTCAATAAAAAAAAATGAGGATATCTATTCAATACATTCCACTTTCTTTTTCCTAGAACGAAAATGCAAATAAATTAGGTCAAATAAAAAAAAAGTCCATGTTTCAACGAATCACACGTAGAGATATTGATAACACACATGGAGTTAATGGTATTTCATAACTAATCGATTGAGCAGCAGCTCGTAGACCACCTAAAAAGGAATATTTATTATTCGATCCATACCCTGACATAAGAAGTCCAATAGGAGCAATACTTGAAATGGCAATCCATAAGAAAACTCCTATGTTAAGATCGGCTAAAACAAGGTGATAGCCAAAAGGAATTACTGAATAACTTAGTAAAATGGATATGACCGCTATAGATGGTCCGATACTGAATAAACTAATATCTCCTCTAGATGGGATAAGATCTTCTTTGAAAAGTAATTTGGTACCATCTGCTAGAGCTTGAAGAATTCCCAAAGGACCCGCGTATTCAGGTCCAATACGTTGTTGTATCCCTGCGGATATTTGTCTTTCTAACCACACAATTACTAGTACCCCTATTATGATTCCCGATACAGGAGTAAAAATAGGAACAAGTAACCATACGAGCCCATAAACCTCTTTTAAAGATTCCGATCTGGAAAAAGAATTGATAGCTTGTATTCTTGTCGTATCAATTATCATTTCAACGATCAACTTCTCCCATAATAATATCGATACTACCTAGTATTGTCATAATATCAGCCAATTTCATTCTTTTAACTAGCTGAGAAAGAATTTGCAAATTGATAAAACCGGGCGGACGAATTTTCCACCTCCAGGGAAAAACACCCCGATCTCCTATCAGAAAAATTCCCAATTCGCCCTTCGGGGCTTCCACTCTTACATAAAGTTCTTGTTTAGATAATTCAAAAGTAGGTGCAGGTTTTTTACTAATGAACCGGTAATCAAATTCATTCCATTCGGAATCCTTTGTTCTATCAAAGCGCCGTACCTCTAAATTCTCATAGGGTCCCCCTGGAATTCCTTCCAGAGCTTGTTGAATAATTTTTATGGATTCCTCCATTTCACTGATTCGGACTAAATAACGAGCTAAAGAATCTCCTTCTTTTTGCCATTGTACTTCCCAATCAAATTCGTCGTAACACTCATAATGATCGACTTTACGAAGATCCCATTCAATTCCGGACGCTCGTAGCATTGGTCCTGATAAGCCCCAATCTATTGCCTCTCCTCCACCAATAATGCCCACTCCTTCAACTCGTTCCAAAAAAATGGGATTACGCGTAATAAGCTTTTGATATTCAGTAATCCCCGTTAAAAAATAATCACAGAAATCAAAACATTTATCTATCCAGCCATAAGGTAGATCAGCAGCTACCCCTCCGATACGGAAATAATTATGCATCATTCGCATACCTGTCACAGATTCGAATAGGTCATATATCAATTCCCTCTCTCGGAAAATATAGAAGAAAGGAGTCTGCGCGCCGATATCTGCCATAAAAGGGCCAAGCCATAACAAATGAGAAGCTATACGACTCAGTTCTAGCATAATTACTCTAATATAGCTCGCTCTTTTCGGTACTTGAATATTTCCCAACTGTTCTGGTCCATTTACCGTTATTGCCTCCGTAAACATAGTAGCTAAATAATCCCAGCGTGTTACATAAGGAAGATATTGTATAATTGTTCGATTTTCAGCAATTTTTTCCATCCCTCTGTGTAAATAACCCAATATGGGTTCACAGTCAATAACATCTTCCCCATCGAGAGTAACGATGAGTCGAAGAACACCATGCATTGATGGGTGGTGAGGACCCATATTGATTATCATAAGGTCTTTTCTTGTAGTTGGTACAGTCATATATTTTTTCCCCGATTCATTATTCCATGAAGTGCTGAAAACGAAATGAAGTTCATCAAATTATAATAATAATAAATATAATAAATCCAATAATTCAAAACTAATCTTCAAATTCACTTAATGAGTTTTTGGCTCCCGTATATCCAATTGACTAATTAATTCTTTATAACGTACTCTATTTTTCTTTGACACATAAACCAGCAGCCGTTGACGTTTTCCCAGAATTTTCCGTAGACCTCTCTGAGATAAATAGTCTTTTCTGTGCAATTCTAAATGGGAAGTAAGTTTACGTATCTTATTGGTGAAACTGAATACTTGAAATTCAACAGATCCCTTATTTTCTTCTTTTTCTTCTTGCGAAATAACTGAAATTAATAAATTTTTTACCATAAAAAGAATTATTTTCCCCTTTTTTTACAGATATGGATTTTACTGATCAGTAATAATAATGACAGCCATTCTAATTTCTTATACACAATAATCTGTATTTATTCATATACTTCTAGACTTCTTTTTTTATCAAATGAAAATGCAATTAATCCATTTTCAATTTTATTCGGATATGGATACAAAAGGGCGGTACATTTATAACCCACAAAAGAGAAGAATTTGGACTTAAGATAAGAAGATTATGACGACTCATTACTAGATATAATTGCTAAGCCAAGATAAAGTCGTTGAATCAGTATCATGTACCAGAATGGAATATAACACAAGGCGTGTGTGTATATTTGTTTGTCTTCATCTACCATACCGGATATGCCACTTGATCCAGGGAAATGTACCATCAACTAATTATCAATCATGGATACAATACATACGTATCCTTAACATACTGAACCGACTACCATTATTGGTATTAAACCAATAGCGATTCATACAAGCTAAATCTTCTAATCGATAATTGGGCCAAAGAAATAATTTTAACTTCAAAAATTTATTTATATCTACATCAGGATGCTTATCCTCATAAAAAAATTCACCACAGTTCCTTGCACTGTTCCCATTGCAAAATACTTGGTTTCTATCCCCAACATTGACATTTCTCGAATTTAAACAAATTTGAATTCGCAATTCTCTACGACGTCTAGGAGATAAAATATTTTCAGGAACAATAAAATCATTAAGACCATTCTTATCAACATTTCTTTTTTCTTGACATCTTCGATTAGTTTGGTGCTGACTCTTATGCACCCGTGAAATAGCTATGGTTTGGTACATGATCCATTGTCCATCCCATTTTGTGGATAGCCGAGTTGGTTCAATAATTAATAGTGCCCCTTTTTCCAAATTGAAAAAAGTCATAAACTCCGGCTTTGTAATCAGCATTGGAACCAGATTCATTTCCTTTCTGTGAATAAAGGCCATAGCCATTTCCTCTGGATCTCTCAATCTAAGGAGTAGCCAATATATCTTTAAATTATTTATTGTTGGGCTCAAAGAAAAAGTCGTTTTCAATTGAAATTTTAAAAGAAAATATCTTTTCAGGAAGAGTTTTAGCATCAACCGGGAAATATATTTAGTTTCCTCGATGTATTCAAGAACGTCTGAGTCTGATCCCCACAAATCTTCTTCGACATAGTCTTCTAATGGATCATATCCAAGATATCCTGGGATTGGCTCTTGTTTTTCTTTTTTATTTCGATTCTCTAAATCAATTTTATTTCGATTCTCTAAATCAAATTCTAATTTTTCTTGATTTCGATTCTCTAATTCAAGCCATTTTTTTAGCTTTTGGGTGATTGTTAGATTGTTTTCTTTTATATTTATATTCGAATTAAAAAGAAGTAAATCCATTGGTATGATCCACGGCTCAGTCTTATATACATCATAAAATAAAAAAAATTCTGGGAAAAACCAAGGTTCCCAATTCGATTTCGATATAGGCCCATTTAGTCTTTTTTCATTCATTCCCATCCAGTCAAAAGATGTTTTTGTTTGTGTTTGATTGGCTGCTGGTGCTGGGTTGATTTGGTTATGAATTGTGAGATTAAAAAGATTATTATCAATTTTATCAATTATTTGATAATAATAATAACGAGTCTTAGTATTTTTTTTTATGTTGGTACTGGCATTTGTCCATTCCTCAATATCGCTCGTTTTTCTAAACCCAAAATTAAAAGCTCTCCAATCAAAATATTTCCTATCCTGATTTTGATTCCTATCAATAATAGAATCTTTTTTTAGATAATTACTAAGATCTATATCTGCTGGTAAATAATCAAATTCAGGATTATCTCTATTATAGAAGATCCCTCGGGCCGCGTTTACTTGTAATGGAAACCCATAAATATATGAACCCTTCTTATTTTCATATTCATAATTAATATATTTATTTGCTAAAAGATCATATTTGTAGTTCTTTCTAAATTTCTTTTTTTCGCTCCGTACTGAATTCACTGCATAATTGTTTTGTTTCTCGTAATGAATTAATTGGTCTTTTTCATATGAATCCCAATTTGTTGAGTTTGCTTTGTGAACCATAAAACTTTGATTGATTCCATTTCGCCATTTTTGTGGTAGTAATCTAGACCATATAGTCTGAGATAAGTCATATTTATAGTGATCATTACCCATTAACCAGCTTTTCCATTCATTCATTCCAAAACTTTGAAGTTTCTTATGCCTTGATTCGCAATGAAATATTCCTTGTGTCCCAATAAAATATTTTATTTTATCTTTAATAAAAGGAATTGTTCCGTGATATTGAAATACGGATTTCAAGTGATACTTGTTGATGACTTGAGTTTGTGATAATTTGTAAAATACATATGCCTGCGACAAAGAAGAGAAGTCACAAAAAATCTGTGAATTCTTATTATAATTTCTTATAGTCGAAAAAAAATGAATTGTAGTTTTATTTTTTTCATCAATTCTTTTTTTTTTATTTGTTTCATCATTCGAACTGTATTTATCAGTAATTTGTTTTTTTGATTTAAGTAAAATTTCTACATCGATTCTGGGAATATTCATAATGATACGTAAAAAGATATCAAAGATATCTCTGTATATCCTTTCAATAAAAACGTTCATAAAATAGTGACATTTACGTATTGGTCGGACACTTCTCCGTTTTAATATCTGCCAAATCTTTTTCGGCAATTCTAATCTTTTATCATCACAACTTGTTTCGTTAGGACTAGTGTTTATATCCGTAGTTATAAATAGAGTTTTCTTGTCTTTTGACATTTTTTCTATTTTATTTCTGATGGTACTTGTCTTATCAGCCAGATCCTTGATCTTTTTTTCTGTCGGTGAAAAATTTGTCCAATCCATGGATCTAATTCGAATGGCCGATTCATGAATCATCTGATTATTTATTATCAAATTATTTTTATTTGATTCATATACTTCCTTTAATCCAAATAATGGAATTACTTTTGCAAACTCTTTTATAAATTGAACTGTTTTTATTTTCATAACCCATCTTGTTTTTTCATTTAATCCCTTTAGAAACTTTTTTGTTCTTTCTTTTATAATTTCTTGGGCTGGAAAACTTTTATTTTTACTCTTTTTAAGTTTTTTTTGAAGGTGTTTCAAAATGGGTTTAAAAAAGGAAGGTCGTCTTCGGCCATAACCAAAAGGGTGTTCAGTCTCCTTTCCAAAAACTGTTAAAAAATAAAATTTAGACGTTGAATCTTTATGATAGGATTGTAGCTTAGATCTGTGCCACGGTTTCAGATAAAAAGGACATAGGATCTTTATATGAATAC